CGTATACAGATAGCTATAGACTTCTCTTTTATTGCCGGTTCTATTGGGCATAGCCCCGAGCGTGCTCTATCAAAAGAAAATTTCCATTCATGCATGAAATATGAAATGAAGTAGGATAATTTTATGATAATTCCTTATTGACAATATATCTAAACAATAGATATCTGTATTTATGTTCTGGGGTTTACATATACTCATATGTTTTGTTATAATTGAAATTGAGAAATCTTTTTTCATTGAAAAAAGAAATACTGATTAGTTCTGATTCAATTTGTTTTTTGTCATTAGGAAAACACAATTTGAAATTCAAATACCAGAATCGTTCATGAATTAGCAGTAAAGAGTCAATGGTTGAAATTTCTCGTCTGAAAAATACACATTTGATTTCTCAATAGAAAAACGAGAGAATGTTTTCAGCATTGTGTATTTTCAGATACTATACAATCAAAGGAATGGATCAAATCCAACCAAAGGGGGTATTCCTTTTTTTTTAGGAAAAAAAGGATTAAGGAAAACAGAAGTCAAACTGCAAGTACAATAAAAATGAAGTAATCCAGGAAAAATTGTATCTATTTTGTATCATTTTGGCGGCATGGCCGAGTGGTAAGGCGGGGGACTGCAAATCCTTTTTCCCCAGTTCAAATCCGGGTGTCGCCTGAATTGAATCACCAAAAAACTCGAAATCATAATCGATTTATTGGATTGGTTTCTCAATAGTGTTCGGTAGAACCCCTTTTTGACTCTGCGACATTAATTCCACTATTATTAGTGAGGAATAATTCCTTCGTATTTATAGAGATTAGGGGACATAATGCACATGGATATAGTAAGTCTCGCTTGGGCTGCTTTAATGGTAGTCTTTACATTTTCCCTTTCACTCGTAGTGTGGGGAAGAAGTGGGCTTTAGAAGTACTACTAATTGAGTTCAGGAATCAAACCCGCTTGTTTTATAGATCGTTCTGCAACGCATTTTGAACTATTTAAAATCCAAAACTCTGAATTTGGAATCCCGTTGGATTCCAATAGAGTAATCTATGATAGGAATCATACTCTTTCAATCCAAGAGATATTTCATTGATTCCCGTCTTTGTACTTCGAAAAGAAAGGGATTCAGATGATTGGAAATTTATTCCAACCTAAAATTCTTCCGAAATTTTCTATTTCAATCAACGGGAATGGGCTCTTACTATCTTTATAGACGGATACTAAGCTAAGGAAGACCGGACCTTTTTCTTTTTTGATTTATTCTTGACTCTTCAAAAAAGAAGTCGTTTTGTTAAGCGTATACGCACTTTACTATAAGAAATGATAAAGAGATAGTGATTGTTTAAGGAGAGGCTGGGCAATAATAAGATCTTGCCTCGGGCGAGTTACATATTGGGCATTTACCCTTTGGTTTCTATTCTAATTTCAGAAAGACGGTTTATGCTTTATCGGCTTATTTCATATGGCGTTAAAAATAGGCGAGGTTTCCCCTTTTTTATTAGTAAAAAGAAAGGAATTAGAATCCTAATCCTAAAATAATAATTTTTTCAGATTGATCGGAACAAATAGATGTAGCAAATTTTGTCTTATGTCAATTCCCTACAATTATAGGAAGAGCATATTGTAGATTGATATATAGAAACTTAAGCGTTTATCTTTATTCTAGATTGCAACTTTATAGACTAAGAGATAGATAGTATGATAGAAAAATGAATTTTTTACTATCTATCTCTTAGAAAATTTCCGATTATAGTGCGCTCATTTCATTTAAGTTAACACGTGAAATTGAATCCCTTTCATTTGACTTCGTCAATTTTTGATAAGAACTTGGAAGGAAAGTTTGATTCAAATGAATTTGAAAATTTAATTAATCATTTTGACTGACTGTTTTTACGTAAATGATAAGTAGAAAAGCGGTAGGAACTAGAATGAATAGTGCAGTAGCAATAAATGCAAGAATATTTACTTCCATAATCTCATCGGTTTTTTACTTCGCAATAACTCGGGATTTAATCCCCTAGAGATGATAAATCTTTCGTCTATCGTCTGTAAATTCAATGAATGAATTACCTCTCGATGATCTTGAACCGGATCACTATCATGAATAACAATATCTGATCTATCAAATCAACCCGTCGTCAAGACTTGAATAGTATAACATAGGAAGTTCTTTTATCCATACCGAATCCAAATTTGGATTCCTAACTTACTTAATTACTCCAAAATGATATTTATCATCCGTTTCCTTGTTTTTCTATAACCCACCTTGCGTCTTCCTTGGACAATCTTCTGATGAAGGATCATCAGATTGTCTTTCCACTTCAATTAATTACAGAGTTCCAAACCTAACAAACAATAAAAGCAAGATGGAAAAATAGGAAAGAAAAAAGAGATCAAGACTCCTTTTTTCTTTGGGAATGAAAGTATACCCCTTGACACTCTTTACTAGTTCATAGAAAGGGAAAATTTCCTTTTTGTATTTATTGGATCCGTCGGGACTGGCGGGGCTCGAACC